GACTCTAATTCGTCCGCGCCTACGAATCAGTCGACATTTTGTACAAATTTTACGAACGGAAGCTCTTATTTTCATATTTCCGTATTCCTTTCTTAAACTATGAATCTACTCTTTGAGAAAAAATAAGTCTCTTCACTTGAATTTTTGAACTTTGAATTTATTACCCTAGAAGAAAAAAAAAGACAAACCTAATCCTTTGAATCTTTGGTATCCTTCAAATCTTCGGTATCCTTCGAGTCTTCGGTACGCTTCGAATCCTTGTGGGGAAGTCTATAAATTATACGTCCCTTGCTTGAATCATAACGACTTACTTCAATTTTGACCCTATCCCCCATCAGTATTCGTATAGAACTAGACCGGATCTTTCCTGAAATATAGCCCAGGATGATGGTGTCATTCTCTAGGCGAACGCGGAACATTCCGTTGGGTAGGGCTTCCGTAACTAAACCTTCGAAAGTGACTTTTGCTTCTCTCGGTTTTTTTTTTTCTCTCCTATTTTTTTTTTCTGTCATATTTTTTTTCTCCTATTTTTCGATTTTTATTTGAAAAATAAAAAATACAACGTTTTTTTTATTTTCAAAATAGGAAGTTCGAGATAGAATTCGGGTGCTATAGGCGGGGCGATTACCATATATAACATAAGACTTCTCCCCCAATTCTGTTTAGTCGAGCTTCTCGATCTGTCATTATACCTCGAGAAGTAGAAAGAATAGCAATTCCCATTCCGCCCAAAACCTTAGGAATTCCTTGATAGTTGGCATAAATTCGTAAGCCGGGTCGGCTGATACGCTTTAAAAAGGTTCTAGTTCTATATATTCCCTTTCTAGTCTTTCTCTTTTGATGTCGCAAAGTTGAAACCAAGAAATATCTGTTACTTTCCTGATGTTTCCGAACACTTTCAATAAAACCCTCTCGTAGAAGTATTTTAACAATGTTTTCGGTAATATTTGTAGATACTACTCGAACTGTTCCTTTTTTATTCATATCTGCGTTTCTTATAGAGGTTAGTAAATCAGCAATAGTGTCCTTGCCCATAAGACTCTAATTCTAGGTTCCTCCTAATTTTTCTATAATCAACATGTTTTCCTTTTTCTTTTCATTTTGGATTCTAAAGCATATACGTGAGACACAATCTACTAATTTATTCTTTGATCTATATCTCGTCTACTAGTATTTATAATACTTCAGGAGCTAATGAAACTATTTTAGTAAAATTCAATTCTCTCAATTCCTCGGCGATCGCCCCAAAAACTCGAGTTCCTTTTGGATTTCCTTTTTGATCAATGATAACCGCTGCATTGTCATCATAGCGTATTATTATACCGTCTTCGCATTTGAACTCTTTACATGTACGTACAATTACAGCTCGAATTACTTCGGATCTTTCTAGAGGCATTTGGGGCACTGCGTCTTTGATTACAGCAACAATAACATCACCAATACGAGCATATCGCTGATTACTAGCAGCTCCTATGACTCGAATACACATCAATTTTCGAGCTCCACTGTTATCTGCTACATTTAAAAGGGTCTGAGGTTGAATCATATTATTTTGATTTCAATTTGTTATTTCAATGCAAAAGGATGAAAGAAATATTGTCTTTCCAGAAAGAAAAACCTGGGTTTTTTATCTTCAATACTCCTTTTGGGGGGGTTCTATATCTCTAATCGAAGAAATTGACTTCGTACGGGCATTTTACTGGCAGCTATGGAGATAGCTGCTCTAGCTACAGTTTCGGATACTCCGCCCATTTCATAAAGTATTCGACCTGGTTTAACAATGGCTACCCAATATTCGGGGGATCCCTTTCCTGAGCCCATACGCGTTTCCGTGGGTCTTATTGTAACCGGTTTGTCGGGAAATATACGTACCCATATTTTTCCACCACGGCGTGCATATCGTGTCATTGCTCTTCGTCCTGCTTCTATCTGTCTCGCCGTGATCCAAGCGGGTTCAAGTGCTTGAAGAGCATATCTACCAAAACAAATACGATTGCCTCGGCAGGATTTTCCCTTCATTCTTCCTCTATGTTGTTTACGAAATCTAGTTCTTTTGGGGTTATAGTCGATGGTTCCTTCTTAGTTCCATCTCTACTGCAAAACTGGACATGAGAGTTTCTTCTCATCCAGCTCCTCGCGAATGAAATGAGAAAGCGTGCAAATTTCTCTAATTCCATAATATTCCATAATATTACAGATAGATACACATTAATAGATAATAGAAAAACTCAGGGTTTTAATATTGAATTTGTTGAAATAGAAAAATATATAGTCAAGAAAGAAGATCTAGAATATATCTAGATGTGTGTGTCTATTTATCTATATTTATGGATAATGTAATCTTTCTTTTTTATAAAAAATCTCCTTATTTTTACTCTTATTGAATCGCGGTAAAGTATTCTAATCCAATAAAGATTTCGCGGGCGAATATTTACTCTTTCCTGTCTTATTTGTTAATTCATAACCTTACCAAATAAAGCAATTTTTTTTGGTTTGTTCCGCCATCCCACCCAATGAAGTATTAGGATTCTTTTCAATAAAATCCTATGCAGTCATAGGTTCTGTCGTTCCCACTGCTTCTCCTTTAATGGTTAGGTCTGAATCCCGCAATGGAGCTTTCAAAAAATTTCTTTCCGAGTCAATTTTCTCAGTTTTATTAACCCGGGCCGCTCTTTATTATTGCTTTAAATTTGTATTTCTTGTTTCAAGTTACGATTTCGAATTCTCAGTTATTTTTACTATATTGATGCTTTATCACATTGCCTTTTATGATGTAATTTATAGACCATACATATTGGAATCCTATATCTTTTCTTATTCCTCTTCCTTCTTTCTATCATCCCTCCTTCTATCCACATCCCTTTATTTTTGCTTCACAACCTAGAATCCGATTTCTTTTTTAGAGAAAAAATCGCAGTTGCTACAACTATATGATAGATCTACTCATTTATGATAGATGTGTTTATTCATATAGTGACTGTTTCTTAGTTAGGATCTCGACAATACGAAGCAATAGGTTGGTTATTAGTTAATTTTCTATAATTACTAAGTTTTTTTCTATTTATAGTAGGGTTCAGTCAATTTTTTTTGAATCTCCATTTTGGACCCTAAAGAAAAAACAAACGAGTCACACACTAAGCATAGCAATTATATAAAAGGGTTTATCAATTTTCATTAAATCTTATAGAAAGAGGTAGAATTGCTTCTTTTTTTTCGGGGATTTCCGGAAAAAAAAAGGCTCTTGTCATTTTTTATTCTATCACCGGGCAGAATGGGAAGACAGAGCTAGTTATTCTTCGTCTACGAATATCCAAATTTTTACACCTAATACTCCATAGATAGTTCGAATTGGATAGCAGCAATAATCTATTTTAGCGCGAATTGTTTGGAGGGGAAGTCTACCCTTTTTGATGCATTCGGCACGTGCAATTTCTTTTCCTGCGAGACGGCCTGCAATTTTTACTTTTACTCCCTTTATATCTGCTTTTTTAGTTAATTCAATGGCTTTTTTCATTGCCTTTCGGAATGAAACTCTATTTTTTAATTGGAAAGCTATATATTCTGCAAGAATGTTAGGTTGTCTATAAGGTTCTTTAACTTTTTCGATAGCAATATTAAGTCTCTGGTTTACAGAATTAATTTCCTTTTGTAGATCTTTCTCTAATTCTTCGATTGCTCCCTTTTTCTTTAATAAATTTGGGAATCCAATATGGATTATGACGTGGATCGTATCGATTTCTTTTTGAATTTCTATATGTGTAATTACTTCGGAACTTGAGCCTAAGTCTATTTTTCTATTATGTGTAATTACTTCGGAACTTGAGTCTGAGTCTATTTTTCTATTCGAGCCTTTTTTCCTATTCTTTTGTATATAGTTCTTGATACAATTCCTTATTTTTTTATCTTCCTGTAGACCTTCAGAATAATTTTTTGGTTGTGCGAACCAAAAGGAATGGTGATTTTGGCTTGTACCAAGTCTAAAACCAAGTGGATTTATTTTTTGTCCCATATTTTTCTATTCTATTTTTTTTACTGGGAATCGAAATCTTAGATGGATCTAAAGATTATTTAGATTTCTTTACTATATTTAGTACAATTGTTATATGACACATGGTTTTTTTTATGGGATAACTACGTCCTCGAGCCCGAAGTCTGAATTTTTTCATAATAGTACTCCTACTGACTTCGGCTTTAGTGATGAATAAATTCGCTTTGTCGAAATCCCTATAATGAGTAGCATTTGCTGCTGCCGAATAAATCAACTTTAAGATGGGATAAGATGCTCGATAAGGCATGAGGTTCAGTATCATAACTGTTTCCTCGTAGTAACGCCTGCGAATCTCATCAAGAACTCTTTGTGCTTTGAAAACAGACATATGTATGCGTTTTTGTGCTTTGAAAACCCGTTCGAACTTAAGTAGACGATCGGTTGGAACTTTCCTTGCGAGTTTCCTTAGCCCATTCTTCTTCTTTATCCTAGGGGTATACTTTACCAGTTTGAAACTTGTCATAAATAAGGTTATTCCCCGTCTACCTTTATTTGAATCCTATGGATTTTGTTTATTCTGAATCTTTCTATTCTGAATTCAGTTAACGACGAGATTTAGTATCTTTTCTTGCACTTTCATAACTCGTGAAATGCCGAGTAGGCACGAATTCCCCCAATTTGCGACCTACCATAGGATTTGTTATGTAAATAGGTATATGTTCCTTTCCATTATGAATCGCGATTGTATGGCCAACCATTGCGGGTAGAATGCTAGATGCCCGGGACCACGTTACTATTGTTTCTTTCTCCTCCTTCATATTGACCTTTTCGATTTTTGCCAATAAATGATGAGCTACAAAAGGATTCGTTTTTTTTCGTGTCACAGCTGATTACTCCTTTTTTTCCATTTTAAAGAGTGGCATTCTATGTCCAATATCTCGATCGAAGTATGGAGGTCAGAATAAATAGAATAATGATGAATGGAAAAAAGAGAAAATCCTTTAGCTGGATAAGGGGCGGATGTAGCCAAGTGGATCAAGGCAGTGGATTGTGAATCCACCATGCGCGGGTTCAATTCCCGTCGTTCGCCCATCGCATTATTGCAAATTCCAAAAATGCAATTTTCCATATTCCTAGTTACGTATTTACTTACGGCGACGAAGAATAAAACTATCACTATATTTTTTCCTTTTCCTAGTTCTTCTTCCAAGCGCAGGATAACCCCAAGGAGTTGTGGGTTTTTTTCTACCAATGGGGGCTTTCCCTTCACCGCCCCCATGGGGGTGGTCCACAGGGTTCATAACTACCCCTCTTACTACGGGGCGTTTACCTAGCCAACACTTAGATCCGGCTCTACCCAAACTTTTTTGGTTCACCCCAACATTACCCACTTGTCCGACTGTTGCTAAGCAGTTTTGGGATACCAAACGGACCTCCCCAGATGGTAATCTTAAAGTGGCCGATTTACCCTCTTTTGCAATCAGTTTCGCTACAGCACCTGCTGCTCTAGCTAATTGCCCACCCCTTCCACGTGTGATTTCTATGTTATGTATGGCCGTGCCTAAGGGCATATCGGTTGAAGTAGATTCTTCTTTTTTCTCAAAAAACCCCTTCCCAAACTGTACAAGCTTCTTCCAAAGCATACGGCTTTCTAGATGTATATGACGATCTCTAGACAGATGGATCTTATATGAATCGTATGATGAAGTACCACATGAGTGGATATATAGGAAAGGAATCCAAATCTGCCGAATCGCTCATGTTATGATCTTCTACATCCTAGGTCTCCGCGTTCCGTCATCTGGCTTATGTTCTTCATGTAGCATTCAGATCGAATGACTCTATGAAATTACGTCGATACTTCCACATATTATGGGTAACGTAGGAGACATCCCTATTTTCCCCCGGAGGTCTTAATTACCACTGCTTAGCTTTCAATTCGCCTCTGACCATCAAATTAAATGTGAATAACCCGTCCTCCTCTCTTTGAAACAAGGGGCGCTTCCGGTTCTGTGCGTGCTTCAAACAATTTTGTCTTCTCCATATTACCATATCTCTAGAGTCAATAATTTTCTATGAGGAACTACTGAACTCAATCACTTGCTGCCGTTACTCAACAGTTTTCTGTTGAGGTCTATCCCGTAGAGGTAGTCAAATTGGATCAGTGATCGATTTCTAGGTTTCGTCGTAAACCTAATTGGTTACTTCCAATTACGTAAATCAATAGTTCAAACCGCACTCAAAGGTAGGGCATTTCCCATTGATATAGGAACTTTTGTACCAGAAACAATAGTATCTCCAATTATAGCCCCTCTGGGATGTAAAATATATCTCTTCTCACCATCCCCATAGTGTATGAGACAAATGTATGCATTTCGATTAGGGTCGTATTCTATGGTTACGATTCTACCAGATATGTCTTTTTGATTCCGTCGAAAATCGATTTTACGGTATAGGCGCTTATGACCTCCCCCTCTATGCCTTGCGGTAATGATTCCTCTGGCATTACGACCTTTACCACAACGGTGCCGTCCATGGATCAAATTATTTCGTGGATTGGATTTCACTTGCCTGTCTACGGTTCCCTTGCGTGTGCTCGGGATAGGTGTTTTGTATAAATGTTTCGCCGTATTATTAAGTATTCTCCTTTAGTTCTTTTCTCTATCTAGAAGTGGAATAGAATAACCCGGTTGAAGGGTAATGATCATACGTCTGTAATGCATTGTATGTCCCAGAATAGGTCCCATTCTTCTACCCTTTCCGGGTAGTCGATGGCTATTCACAGCTACTACCTTAACACCAAAGAAGAGTTCGACCCAATGCTTTATTTCTGTCTTAGTGAATCCTGATTCGACATTAGAAGTATATTGATTCTTTCCCAATAAACGAAGACTTTTTTCTGTAAATACTGCGTATTTGATTCCATTATCATATGATAATCCTATATTTGCATTATATTACTTTATATATTCTAGATCGATTTGTCAAGTCTCATGATCGTATCAAGATCTATTTTTATTCGGCTCAATCTTTTTTTATAAAAAAAGATTGAGCCGAGTTTAATTGCAATCAATTAGAAGAATAAAGAAGAATTACTGCATTTCGTAACTTATTTTTTCTCTTTCTATTTCGCTTCTTTTTTATTTAGACCTTCTTTATATCTAGTTTTATCTACTTATCTAGTTTATCTACCGGCTCGAACTCGAATTTGATCGCCTTCCATACTTCACAAGCTGCGGCTAGTTCAGGACTCCATTTGGAAGCTTGTCGGATAATTTCATTACCTTCACGAGCAAGATCGCGCCCTTCGTTACGAGCTTGTACACAGGCTTCTAAAGCCACCCGATTAGCTACTGCACCAGGTGCATTTCCCCAAGGATGTCCTATAGTTCCTCCACCAAATTGTAATACGGAATCATCTCCAAAGATTTCGGTCAGAGCTGGCATATGCCAAACATGAATACCCCCTGAAGCCACCGGTATAACACCTGGCATGGATACCCAGTCCTGAGTGAAAAAGATACCGCGAGCACGATCTTTTTCAATAAAATCATCGCGCAATAAATCAACAAAACCTAAAGTCATTTCGCGTTCCCCTTCTAACTTACCTACTACTGTACCGGCGTGGACATGATCTCCCCCAGACATACGCAATGCTTTAGCTAATACACGAAAATGCATACCATGATTTTTCTGTCTATCAATAACTGCATGCATTGCCCGGTGAATGTGAAGAAGTAGGCCATTGTCGCGGCAATAATGAGCCAAACTAGTATTTGCGGTGAATCCCCCAGTTAAGTAGTCATGCATTACAATAGGAACCCCTAATTCCCTCGCAAATACAGCTCTCTTAATCATTTCTTCGCATGTACCTGCAGTCGCATTCAAGTAATGCCCCTTGATTTCACCGGTTTCGGCCTGTGCTTTATAAAGTGCTTCGGCACAAAAGACAAAACGGTCCCTCCAGCGCATAAATGGTTGTGAGTTTACGTTTTCATCATCTTTGGTAAAATCAAGTCCACCGCGTAGACACTCATAAACCGCTCTACCATAATTTTTTGCGGATAATCCCAATTTTGGTTTAATAGTACATCCCAAAAAGGGACGACCATACTTGTTCAATTTATCCCTTTCAACTTGGATACCATGAGGCGGACCTTGGAAAGTTTTTGAATAAGAAGTGGGAATTCGCAGATCCTCCAGACGTAGAGCGCGTAGGGCTTTGAAACCAAATACGTTACCCACAATGGAAGTAAACATGTTAGTAACAGAACCCTCTTCAAATAGGTCTAATGGATAAGCTACATAAGCGATATATTGATTTTCCTCCCCAACAACGGGCTCGATGTGATAGCATCGTCCTTTGTAACGATCAAGACTGGTAAGTCCATCAGTCCAAACAGTTGTCCATGTACCAGTAGAAGATTCGGCAGCTACTGCAGCCCCTGCTTCTTCAGGCGGAACCCCGGGCTGAGGAGTTACTCGGAATGCTGCCAAGATATCAGTATCCTTGGTTTCGTACTCCGGGGTGTAGTAATTCAATTTATAATCCTTAACACCAGCTTTAAATCCAACACTTGCTTTAGTTTCTGTTTGTGGTGACATAAGTCCCTCCCTACAACTCATGAATTAAGAATTCTCACAACGACAGGGTCTACTCGATATGGATTAGGCGTAAATGAAACCTTTGCAAAAATCTTAAAAAAAAAGGATATTCAATTAATATCAACTCATTAAAGAAAATGGAGGGCGTGCTTAAGTTAATGAATATGTTTCATTCATATATAATGCGTACACCCTGTGTATGTTCTATCCTATAGGAATTCTACTATAGGAATTCAATAGGAATTGAGTTGTTGTTATGGTAAGTTAACATGGTTCGTTATTAAACCATGGATTTGATTCACCAAATCCATCATTATTGTATACTCTTTGATAGATATAGCGCAACCCAAACCAATCCCTAATCCTTATTTTGCAAGTTCTTAATAGGCCCCTTTCTTATTTTGAATCTAATACCTAAATACTAAGAAAATTCTCTGTTGACAGCAATCTATGCTTCACAGTAATATATATTTTGTATATCGAAGTCCTAGATAGGAAAGTAGAGTAGGCACAGATCCTCCACAAAAGGCGAAATGTATATGAAAAAAAGATTGATTGAACTTTCCAATGGACTCATTCCATGAGTAAACGATTGAATGGGATTCGCTTGGGCAACGAAATCAAGTGCAGGTCCCCTTTTCTCTCTTATTGAATTAACTAATTCATTTCCTTTTTACTTTTTGATTTTTGGATATTTTTTTGGATTTTATTTGGCATTATTCAACAAGAAAAAAAAGAAAAATTTCGACAAATTCCTTTTTTTTTTATAATTATGTGATAATTATGAGAACCAATCCTACTACTTCTCGTCCGGGGGTTTCCACAATTGAAGAAAAAAGCACAGGGCGTATCGATCAAATTATTGGACCCGTGCTGGATGTCACTTTTCCCTCGGGCAAGTTGCCTTATATTTATAACGCTTTGGTAGTCAAGAGTCGAGACACTGCCGGTAAGCAAATTAATGTGACTTGTGAGGTACAACAATTATTGGGAAATAATCGAGTTAGAGCTGTAGCTATGAGTGCTACAGACGGGTTGATGAGAGGAATGGAAGTGATTGACACGGGAGCTCCTCTCAGTGTTCCGGTCGGTGGAGCTACTCTCGGACGAATTTTCAACGTTCTTGGGGAGCCTGTTGACAATTTTGGTCCTGTAGATACTAGCGCAACATTCCCTATTCATAGATCTGCGCCTGCCTTTATCGAGTTAGATACGAAATTATCCATCTTTGAAACAGGTATTAAGGTGGTCGATCTTTTAGCTCCTTATCGGCGTGGAGGAAAAATCGGACTATTTGGGGGGGCTGGAGTAGGTAAAACAGTACTCATCATGGAATTAATCAACAACATTGCTAAAGCTCATGGAGGCGTATCCGTATTTGGCGGAGTAGGGGAACGGACTCGTGAAGGAAATGATCTTTATATGGAAATGAAGGAATCCGGAGTAATTAATGAAAAAAATATTGAGGAATCAAAGGTAGCTCTAGTCTATGGCCAAATGAATGAACCGCCGGGAGCTCGTATGAGAGTTGGTTTGACTGCCCTAACTATGGCAGAATATTTCCGAGATGTTAATAAGCAAGACGTGCTTCTATTCATCGATAATATCTTTCGTTTTGTTCAAGCAGGATCGGAGGTATCTGCCTTATTAGGGAGAATGCCCTCTGCAGTGGGTTATCAACCTACCCTTAGTACAGAAATGGGTTCTTTGCAAGAAAGAATTACTTCTACCAAAAAGGGATCTATAACTTCGATCCAAGCAGTTTATGTACCTGCGGACGATTTGACCGACCCTGCTCCTGCCACAACATTTGCACATTTGGACGCTACTACCGTACTTTCCAGAGGATTAGCTTCCAAGGGTATTTATCCAGCAGTAGATCCTTTAGATTCAACCTCAACTATGTTACAGCCTCGGATCGTTGGCAACGAACATTATGAAACTGCGCAAAGAGTTAAGCAAACTTTACAACGTTACAAAGAACTTCAGGACATTATCGCAATTCTTGGGTTGGATGAATTATCGGAGGAGGATCGTTTAACTGTAGCAAGAGCACGAAAAATTGAGCGTTTCTTATCACAACCGTTCTTTGTGGCAGAAGTTTTTACCGGTTCTGCAGGAAAGTACGTTGGTCTTGCAGAAACAATTAGGGGATTTCAACTGATCCTTTCCGGAGAATTAGACGGCCTACCCGAACAGGCTTTTTATTTGGTGGGTAACATCGATGAAGCTAGCACGAAAGCTATAAACTTAGAAGAGGAGAACAAATTGAAGAAATGAAATTAAATCTTTATGTACTGACTCCTAAGCGAATTATTTGGGATTGTGAAGTGAAAGAAATCATTTTATCTACTAATAGTGGCCAAATTGGCGTATTACCAAACCACGCCCCCATTAACACAGCCGTAGATATGGGTCCTTTGAGAATACGCCTCCTCAACGACCAATGGTTAACGGCGGTTCTGTGGAGCGGTTTTGCGAGAATAGTTAATAATGAGATCATCATTTTAGGAAATGATGCGGAACTGGGTAGTGACATTGATCCGGAAGAAGCTCAACAGGCACTTGAAATAGCCGAAGCTAACTTGAGTAGAGCTGAGGGTACGAAAGAATTGGTTGAAGCGAAGCTAGCTCTCAGACGAGCTAGGATACGAGTCGAGGCTGTCAATTGGACTCCTCCATCCAATTGAAGACAATCCAATGGTTTAGTTGATACAAAGAAAAAGAGAAGAAGGGTAGAAAAAGTTATTAGATAGCGAAGCGAAGTCAGTCCAATGCTATCTAGTAATTTTTCTACCTACCTACCTACTATTGGATTTGAACCAATGACTCCCGCCGTATGAAAGCAATACTCTAACCACTGAGTTAAGTAGGCAATTTATCACCACAAAGGAAGACCCATTACTTCGATCGATTATAGACCGAATCCTTTTTATAAGCAATACCGCTCCGTTATTGGTATGTTATCGTTATTGGTATTTATATAGTAAACAGATCAAAGGGATATCCTCTGGGATTAGAGAATATTCATCTTGACAAGAAATTATCTATATGTTAAGATATCTCTGACAAGGGCTATAGCTCAGTTCGGTAGAGCAACTCGCTTACACGTGCGCCAATGCTTTTCAAGGGAGCTTATTCTGCAATGAACATAATAGATCTTATTGCAAAATCAATGTCTTACTTCATGGATTCGAGAGAATAGGAGAACAATAGCCTGACAAACAGTCGGTTCAGTCCGATTCAGGTGCCAATTCAGGTGCCTAATCAAATAGAACCCTTATTGATTTGCTAGTTGATAAGGTAAATATCCAGCCCACTCAATGCTAGGCGTAATGAGGATAAGGGCCTCCAAAAAACTTCTTTTCGTTCTATGAACTTTAAGGTGTATGAAGTCTCATAGTCAACTCTTGCAGCGGAACGATAGAGACTCCATTTCACTTAGGTTGATTTAATTTAGGCCGGAGGCAGACCTAAGTCAAGGTAATCCTCTTTTGAAACACTTTGGTATTGCTCCTAGATAGATCATAATACAAATAATCAATCAGAGCACAGGGAGCCATCTCATTATCTTTCCGTAAAGAAAAACTATGGTGGACTAACTGATCTTTACATCAGTTGATGAAAGAGCCCAATGCAAAAAAATGCATGTTGGGTCTTTAAAACAGTTCGAATCATTTCGATAATAATCCGTTTGATCTGTTTTACCGAGAAGGTCTACGGTTCGAATCCGTATAGCCCTAATACGTTCTATTTTTAGATTTTAGGATAGATATCCTATGTTTCCTTTAGTATAGTTTTCATTTCCTCATTAGTACTTGTTTATAGACTGGACGGTCGCCTGCGCCATAGAATAGAGATAAAAGCATTACCACAGGCTCATTCATCGAAAATCATAGAGACAGGA